GATGTTAATCGTAAGCAAGAAGATTGTTTACGAAGAAACAACAAGAAAAATTCATATTCTGATACATAAGAGTTATATAGGAATCGAGATAGTCTTTTATTTTCTTTTGAAAAAAGAAAAATGGATTTCATTGAAGTAATAAGACTATTCCAATTCGAATAATAGTTGAGAAAGAATCGCAATAAATGCAAAGATGAAACATCTTGGATCCGGTATTCAAGGAGTTGAACCAAGATTTCAAAATGGATAGGATAGGGTATTTCTATATGTGATAGATAATGTAAATGCAAAAATTTGTCTTCTAAAAAGGGAAATATAGAATGAATAGATCGTAAATTTTGAAACTTTGGTATTTCCTTTTCTTCCGGACAAGATAGTTGTCCTAGCGAGAATGGGATTTCTACAACGATTGCAAACCCCTCAAATAGAATCTGAGAATAAAACTTCGAATAAAAATCATTGCTGTGATCCAACAATCGATCTTGGTTAGGATGATTAACTGAATTAATCAAAAAATTCTGCTGATACATTCGAATAATTAAACGTTTCACAAGTAGTGAACTAAATTTCTTGTTATTACAACCAACAATTTCCACAGGTTCAGAACCATTTAATACATAATCATGGGCAAATGCATAAATATATTCCTGAAAGAGAAGTGGGTAAACGAAGTATTGTTGACGAGATTTCTGTTTTTCTGAATACCCTTCGAATTTTTCCATTTGTATTTCTACTTGAATCAGAGAAAAAAAGCATTTCTCGATTTATCAAATGATGATACATAGTGCAATATGGTCAGAACAGGGTGTTACATTTTTTTTTTAACCCTGAAAAGAAAGGGAGTCTAATCCATAGATCCTTTTCTGCTCCTTTTCTATCTAATTAGTTTATGTTTGTTCTAATTACAAACAAAAAAAAACAAATCTTTTATTTTTGCAGGCCAATCGCTCTTTTGACTTTGGAATAAAGTCTCTTTATCAATATACTGCTTCTTTTACACATTCAATTCATAACATTCCTTTTCAATCCATAAAAAAGAATAATTAGGATTCCTAAAAAAAATTAAAGGGCCCACCGATAGGAAAACCCAACCTTTCCCCGCATCAGGCACTAATCTATTTTTAACGTCTAATTAGATCGGGGAATCATTTCAATTAAATTAAGAAGTTAAGCTCGTTGCTTTTTTTTTTACCAGAATTAGAGCCAGGCTCTATCCATTTATTCACTAGACCCAGAAAATCGGAATTTTTTTATTCAAAAAAAAAAGAAATTGATTTTATTACGACATGCTATTTTTTCCATTCATTACCTTTGAGGATCAGTCGTGGTCTTCTAGACTCTACCAAGAGTCTGGACGAATTTGTTGCTTCATCCAAATGTGTAAAAGATCATAGTCGCACTTAAAAGCCGAGTACTCTACCATTGAGTTAGCAACCCAGATAAAATAGGATCTTAGATACGATCGAAATCCAAAAATCGATGGAATTACACCGGACACTCCTGGCAAAACATTGAATTAGCAAGACATCAAAAGAAAGATTTTATCACCCATTAAAAACACTCAAATACCAAAATAAACAGATCGGTTAAATTTCACTAAGGTTAAAGAGCGGCCCCAATCATAATAGCAAAATTGTTATTTTTTTAGCATTTAAATAGAAAAATCTTATATGTATATGAAAGTACATGCAAGGGGGGTAACCCTATCATTTGAGCAAAGTGTAGACAGAAATACCTAATAGGGAGTGACGATAAAGAGACCTATCTAGCTACAAATTCTAGCTGTTCAATAGACCTTTGTCAATAGAAATACAATGGTAAGAAAACCAATTAGATACAAATAAGGAAATTAAATAAGGGCTTTTGTTGGATTGGCACGACATAAATGCAGCAAAAAAATAGGACTAAAAAAGAGGCAAATTGTGTCTAAATAATTAAGGGATATTAATTACCCTCTCCTACTTTTTTATTTTTTATTCATTTAGTTCTTCAATTAACTCAAAGTTCTTTCTTTATCTTTAAAGAATTCAGCTTTCCTTAAAATATCATAAACAGTTCTTGTAGGTTGAGCACCTTTTTCAAGGAAATAGAGAATAGCTGGAACATTTAAATAAGTTTGATTCTTTATCGGATCATAAAAACCAACTTTTTGAAGATCTCTTCCTTCTCTTCGAGATCGAACATCAATTGCAACGATTCGATAGACAGCTTATTGGGATAGATGTAGATAAACAATGCCCCCCCTAGAAACGTATAGGAGGTTTTCTCCTCATACGGCTCGAGAAAATGATTCGAATTTCTATCTATAATACAAGTAGATAGAAATTCGACTATGACTTGCATTAATTTCCTTATAGAAGAAAAAACAAATTTCATTTATACTCATGACTCAAGTTGGCTAATTTTGACTGACAGAATTCAAAAGAGAAATCCTTCGAAATTTTTTGAGTCGTCTCTAAACTCTTTTCTTTATCTCATCTCGAACAAATTGACTTTTATTCCTTATTCTGATCTAATTCTATTGTTGAGATGGTTGAAAATCATGTTTACTTGTTCCGGAATCTTTATCTTTGATTTGTGAAATCCTTGGGTTTAGACATTACTTCGGGAATTCCTATTCTTTTTTCTTTCAAAAGAGTAGCAACATACTCTTTCTTTTTTTCTTATTTCCTTCAATAAAGCATTTTCCTCTTCTAGAGAAATCGAATATGAACGATTGATTCTGATAGACTTTTAATCGAAAAAAAGAAGTTTTCCAATCTTCCAAAATTAGACTTTTCTTATTTTAACCTTTCAATTTCTATATTAAGGATAGACTGACAAAGTTGGCCTAATTTATTAGTTTTCACTAACCCTAGATTCTTTCCCTTGATAAAAAATCAATTCTGTCTTCTCGAGCTCCATCGTGTACTATTTACTTACAAACAACCCAGCGCAAATTCGGTTCTGGACAAATAGAACAGACTATGTCGAGCCAAGAGCATTTTCATTACTATGGAAAATGGTGGATAGCAAAATCCACAATCGATCATCTCCTTCAAGTCGCACGTTGCTTTCTACCACATCGTTTTAAACGAAGTTTTACCATAACATTCCTCTAATTTCATTGCAAAGTGATATCGAGAATTGATCCAATATGGATGGAATCATGAATAGTCATTGGTTTTGTATACTAATTCAAACTTGCTATCTATGGAGAAATAGAAATATGGATAAAAGAAATAAGTATTTATCGGGGAAGACTCTGCAAGGATCCAATTTATTTAAACCCATATTCTATCATATGAATGAAACATAGTTTGAAAAAGAGGAATAAAATAGTTTGCTTAAGACTTATTTATTATGGAATTTCCATCCTCAACAGAGAACTCGAGATGATCAATTCTGAAATGAGAAGAATCAACTCTTCTCCAACAAATAAACTATGCCAATGAAATAATTAGCAGTTTTTTGTTAGTTATAAACTTTTCATAGTTCTTCGACTGGAATAACAGGAGTAACAAAAGAAAGAAAAAATGAAGTAAAAAAAAGAGTGTAAAGTAAAATTAAGGTCTTTGCTTTTACTTATAGCATTCTTTCTTTTAGGTAACAGAAAGAACTAAAAATTAAAAATAAGAAAAGTATGATTTTTTTTTGAATCCATTCTATCCAACGAACAGTTCTTACCTTACCCTTACCGGAATGGATCATTCTGGATATTTAAAGAATCACAGATCGAGATCGTTTTCGCTTAACCAAAGAAGAGCCCCTCTTTTTTACTAATAAAACAACAAAACAAAAATCTATCTGTATCATAAAGGGATAGGTCTGATTTTTTATACAGTGTTTTCCCTCATAATTTTTTTTTTTTCAATCAATTCCAAAGTCGAGTAGACAGAATATATGAATTTATCTCTAATCCTCACATTCCATTGATTTAGAAATGGGTATTTGGAAATCAGATAATGCCTAAAATACAAAAATCGAGTCTCTCTCCGTAGAATGGAAACCCCCTTTTCTTCACATTAGGTGTCAAATGGATCCTGTAAGAATTCCCACTTCATGGATATGGAGCATAAAGTTTATCTAAAAAGTTCGAATTTCAAAACACATATTCAAAACACATACACATATGAGTAATGAGTAGGAGCATATCCTGAATGTGCCTGACAGGCCAAAATTTTTAATGAAAAATAAAGATATTCAATTTGACTGGACTTGACACTTGATTTTGTTTTCTGAGAAAGAAAAACAATCATTAGAAATGCATCTAATCTAAGAGTTCATAAGAACTAATTATTCTCTTTAATAAGCTTTTGTGTCGTGCAGGGCACAATACGATTCTATCTTTCGTTTCATGAAAAAAAAAAAAATCTGGGACGGAAGGATTCGAACCTCCGAATAACGGGACCAAAACCCGCTGCCTTACCACTTGGCCACGCCCCATTTCGTTTTATGCGACACTAAAAAACGGTATTAATATTATATATTATTCGTCAATCCCACTTCAATTACCTAAAAAATGTGGTATATTTTCTTGCTAGGATTCTAAACATGCGGATAATATAGAATCCAAAAAATGCATTGATCATTACATGGAATTCTATTAAGATATTATATGAAAGTCGAATTTCTTCCATTCTCATTTGAGAATGCGAATACAAGGAGGTATTTTGTGTTTGGGAAAGTCCGAAGAAAAAAGGATTTTGAATCCACCTTTTCTTTTCCTTTTTCCCTTAGAAAAATAACTCAATCAAAATCCAATTATCTACTCTACAAGAACGAAATGCTTCTTATGCCTAATATACTTAGTTTAACCTCTATCTGTTTTAATTCTGGTCTTTATCCGAATAGTTTTTTCTTAGCCAAATTACCCGAAGCTTATGCCATTTTCAACCCAATCGTGGATGTTATGCCTGTCATACCTGTACTCTTTTTTCTATTAGCGTTTGTTTGGCAAGCTGCTGTAAGTTTTCGATGAAATCTTTACTATTCTGTTCTGTCTGCCAAATTGAATGATGTATTCATTCCAAAAAAAGTGAAAAATGTAGAAGAGCCGAAAAGTCTTATATTATGAACTTTCGATTCTAAAATTCAAATTCTTCTACATTGAATGTATAGCTGCAACAATAAATTTGGATCAGCCTTTCTTTTCTACCCCCTGCACCTACGTTGAGCAGGTACCTTTAGGTACCCACACAATACTTAAACTAATTTTTGCTATTGATAAGACTGCTTATTATAAAGCAATTCTTGCTATTTTTTTTTTAAGAATTGATTTTTGCATTTTTTAGGTGTCAAAATAAAAAAAAAACCATCCTAGTGGATCTGTGCGGTAAGGAAAAGCAGGTAATCTATTCCTTAAAAAAAAAATCTTGGAGATTATGTAATGCTTACTCTCAAACTCTTTGTTTATACAGTAGTGATATTCTTTGTTTCCCTCTTTATATTTGGATTCTTATCTAATGACCCAGGACGTAATCCTGGACGTGAGGAGTAAAAATCCAAAATTTTTGGGAATTTTTTCTTACAAATTGGATTTATTTCGTACATTTATCTATGAGAAAATCCGGGGGTTAGAATTCCTTACAATTCTAAAGTCCCAAACGATCCGAGGGGGCGGAAAGAGAGGGATTCGAACCCTCGGTACAAAAAAATTGTACAACGGATTAGCAATCCGCCGCTTTAGTCCACTCAGCCATCTCTCCCCGTTCCAAATCGAAAGGTTTTCGTGATATGACAGAGGCAAGAAATAACGATTACAAAAAATCCTTCCTTTTTTCATTTCAAAAGTGCATAAAAATTATATTGCCAATTCCATTTTAGTTATATTCTTTTTTCTTAATGTTACTAAAAAAAAGGAGAAAATTCTTGTTTCTTCTTTCTAAAATTCGATACAGGCTGAGAGACAATCAGATATATTTTCTCTTCAGCGGGCATTTCCGTATAGGACTTGTTAGAATAAAAAAACAGGTTATAGAAAAAAAAAAAAAATTTTATCAAACCCACCATAAAATTGGAAAGAAAGATAAAGTAAGTAGACCTGACCCCTTGAACGATGCCTCTATCCGCTATTCTGATATATAAATTCGATGTGGATGAAATTGTTGTATAAGCGGATTTTTTGTATTTCCTTAGACTTAGACCGCGCAAGGCAAGAATTTTTCGCTATTTACGATTTCATATTCTTGTTACTAAACATTCTATAGGAATAAGAAGAAATCGCAACTCTTTTCCGTTACACATAAAAATGGATTTCGAAAGTCCATTTTGCTTTTCAATATCTTTCTTTTTTTTTTCAGAATCCTATTTTAGTTCTTCCACCCATGCAATAGAGAGCGAATGAGAAAAGAGGGGTTATTTTTCTTTCCCTTAAAAGATAGGCTTTGAAATAGGAATCATAGAATAATCCTGAATTCAAATGTTTATTTCTTTATTTCTATAGTATAAGAAAAATGAATCTAATGAAATTCATGGATTTACCACGACTTCGGTTGTGACCCCATAGATAAAAATGAAAAATTTCTATCTTCGAGACCATTGAAAAAGGGCATTGAACGAGAAAGAAATCGTCCACAGATAATCAAACTATCATATGCCTAGTAATATGAGATGCTCGGAAATGGTTGAAGTAATTGAATAGGAGGATCACTATGACTATAGCCCTTGGTAGAGTTACTAAAGAAGAAAATGATCTATTTGATATTATGGACGACTGGTTACGAAGAGACCGTTTCGTTTTTGTAGGATGGTCCGGCCTATTGCTCTTTCCTTGTGCTTATTTCGCTTTAGGGGGTTGGTTTACAGGGACTACTTTTGTAACTTCTTGGTATACCCATGGATTGGCCAGCTCCTATTTGGAAGGTTGCAATTTCTTAACGGCGGCGGTTTCCACCCCTGCCAATAGTTTAGCACACTCTTTGTTGCTACTATGGGGACCGGAAGCACAAGGAGATTTTACTCGTTGGTGTCAATTAGGCGGTCTGTGGACTTTTGTCGCTCTCCATGGGGCTTTTGCACTAATAGGTTTCATGTTACGTCAATTTGAACTTGCTCGGTCTGTTCAATTGCGGCCTTATAATGCAATTTCATTCTCTGGTCCAATCGCTGTTTTTGTTTCCGTATTCCTTATTTATCCACTGGGACAATCTGGTTGGTTCTTTGCACCGAGTTTTGGCGTAGCAGCTATATTTCGATTCATCCTTTTCTTCCAAGGATTTCATAATTGGACGTTGAACCCCTTTCATATGATGGGAGTTGCCGGAGTATTAGGTGCGGCTCTGCTATGCGCTATTCATGGGGCTACTGTAGAAAACACTCTATTCGAAGATGGTGATGGTGCAAATACCTTCCGAGCTTTTAACCCAACTCAAGCGGAAGAAACTTATTCAATGGTCACTGCTAACCGCTTTTGGTCCCAAATCTTTGGTGTTGCTTTTTCCAATAAACGTTGGTTACATTTCTTTATGCTATTTGTACCCGTCACCGGTTTATGGATGAGTGCTATTGGCGTAGTTGGCC